GTTAATGTAGCTTAAACAACAAAGCAAGGCACTGAAAATGCCTAGATGAGTATAATTACTCCATAAACACAAAGGTTTGGTCCCAGCCTTCCTATTAACCCCCAGCAGACTTACACATGCAAGTATCCACATCCCAGTGAAAATGCCCTCCAAATCAGTAAAATCAAGAGGAGCTGGTATCAAGCTCACACCCGTAGCTCACGACGCCTTGCTCAGCCACACCCCCACGGGAAACAGCAGTGATAAAAATTAAGCTATAAACGAAAGTTTGACTAAGTCATGCTAATTAGGGTTGGTAAATTTCGTGCCAGCCACCGCGGTCATACGATTAACCCAAGCTAATAGGCACACGGCGTAAAGCGTGTTTAAGCACTATGCCAAATAGAGTTAAATTTTAATTAAGCTGTAAAAAGCCATAATCAAGACGAAAATAAATAACGAAAGTAACTTTATAACTGCTGAAACACGATAGCTAAGATCCAAACTGGGATTAGATACCCCACTATGCTTAGCCCTAAACATAAATAGTTGCATAAACAAAACTATTCGCCAGAGTACTACCGGCAATAGCTTAAAACTCAAAGGACTTGGCGGTGCTTTATACCCTTCTAGAGGAGCCTGTTCTATAATCGATAAACCCCGATAGACCTCACCACCCCTCGCTAATACAGTCTATATACCGCCATCTTCAGCAAACCCTAAAAAGGAACAAAAGTAAGCACAATCATCATACATAAAAACGTTAGGTCAAGGTGTAACCTATGGAGTGGAAAGAAATGGGCTACATTTTCTAATCTAAGAAAACTCTTTACGAAAGTTACTATGAAATTAGTAACCAAAGGAGGATTTAGCAGTAAACTAAGAATAGAGTGCTTAGTTGAATTAGGCCATGAAGCACGCACACACCGCCCGTCACCCTCCTCAAATAGGCACAATACATTTAAATTTAATTATACGTATTAATCATATGAGAGGAGATAAGTCGTAACAAGGTAAGCATACTGGAAAGTGTGCTTGGATAATCAAGATATAGCTTAAATAAAGCATCTAGTTTACACCTAGAAGATTTCACATATTATGAATATCTTGAACTAACTCTAGCCCACAAACCCATTTATACTAAACTATCAAGATATTACAAATAAAACATTTACTTACTATTAAAAGTATAGGAGATAGAAATTTTAAGTATGGCGCTATAGAGAAAGTACCGTAAGGGAACGATGAAAGAAAAAAATTAAAGTACAAAAAAGCAAAGATTACCCCTTGTACCTTTTGCATAATGAGTTAACTAGTAAAAACTTAACAAAATGAATTTCAGCTAAGTACCCCGAAACTAGACGAGCTACTTATGAACAATTTATCGAGAATCAACTCATCTATGTGGCAAAATAGTGAGAAGATTCATAAGTAGAGGTGAAACGCCTAACGAGCCTAGTGATAGCTGGTTGTCCAGAAAATGAATATCAGTTCAGCTTTAAAAATACCAATAATATAAATAAATATACTGTATTTTTTAAAAGTTAGTCTAAAAAGGTACAGCCTTTTAGAAACGGATACAACCTTAACTAGAGAGTAAAACTTGAAAATACCATAGTAGGCCCAAAAGCAGCCACCAATTAAGAAAGCGTTAAAGCTCAACAATAAAACTACCCTAATCCCAATAACAAACAATCAACTCCTAGCTTTGATACTGGACTAATCTATAAAAATAGAAGCAATAATGTTAATATGAGTAACAAGAAGTACCTTCTCCCTGCACAAGTTTAAGTCAGTGCCTGATAATACTCTGACTATTAACAGCAAAATAAGAATAACCCAACTATAAATAACTTACTTATTATACTGTTAATCCGACACAGGGGTGCATTTAAGGAAAGATTAAAAGAAGTAAAAGGAACTCGGCAAACACTAAACCCCGCCTGTTTACCAAAAACATCACCTCCAGCATAACCAGTATTGGAGGCATTGCCTGCCCAGTGACAACCGTTAAACGGCCGCGGTATCCTGACCGTGCAAAGGTAGCATAATCATTTGTTCTCTAAATAAGGACTTGTATGAATGGCCAAACGAGGGTTTTACTGTCTCTTACTTCCAATCAGTGAAATTGACCTTCCCGTGAAGAGGCGGGAATACTATAATAAGACGAGAAGACCCTATGGAGCTTTAACTACTTAGTCCAAAGAAATAAACCTACTAACCAAGGAGACAACAATACTCTCTATGGACTAACAGCTTTGGTTGGGGTGACCTCGGAGAACAAAAAATCCTCCGAGCGATTTTAAAGACTAGACTCACAAGTCAAATCATACAATCGCTTATTGATCCAAAAAATTGATCAACGGAACAAGTTACCCTAGGGATAACAGCGCAATCCTATTCAAGAGTCCATATCGACAATAGGGTTTACGACCTCGATGTTGGATCAGGACACCCCGATGGTGCAACCGCTATCAAAGGTTCGTTTGTTCAACGATTAAAGTCCTACGTGATCTGAGTTCAGACCGGAGTAATCCAGGTCGGTTTCTATCTATTACGTATTTCTCCCAGTACGAAAGGACCAGAGAAATAAGGCCAACTTAAAACAAGCGCCTTAAATTAACTAATGATTTCATCTTAATTAGATACACAAACAAATCCTGCCCTAGAAAAGGGCTTTGTTAAGGTGGCAGAGCCCGGTAATTGCGTAAAACTTAAACCTTTATAATCAGAGATTCAAATCCTCTCCTTAACAAAATGTTCATAATTAATATTTTAATACTAATTATCCCTATCCTTCTAGCCGTAGCATTTCTTACACTAGTAGAACGAAAAGTTCTAGGATATATACAATTTCGAAAAGGTCCAAACATTGTAGGCCCCTATGGCTTGCTTCAACCTATTGCAGATGCTATCAAACTTTTTATTAAAGAGCCATTACGACCTGCCACATCCTCAGTCTCAATATTTATTTTAGCCCCCATTTTAGCCCTAGGTCTAGCCCTAACTATGTGAATTCCCCTGCCCATACCATACCCCCTTATTAACATAAACTTAGGGGTATTATTCATACTAGCAATATCAAGCCTAGCCGTATACTCTATCCTCTGATCAGGCTGAGCTTCCAATTCCAAATATGCACTAATTGGAGCTCTTCGAGCAGTAGCACAAACAATTTCATATGAAGTAACACTAGCAATTATCTTATTATCTGTTCTCATAATAAATGGATCCTTTACACTCTCCACCCTAATTATTACACAAGAACAAGTATGACTAATCTTTCCAGCATGACCCTTAGCAATAATGTGATTTATTTCAACACTAGCAGAAACAAATCGAGCCCCATTTGACCTCACTGAAGGTGAATCAGAACTAGTCTCAGGCTTTAACGTAGAATATGCAGCAGGACCATTCGCCCTATTCTTTATAGCAGAGTACGCAAACATTATTATAATAAATATTTTCACAACAATCCTGTTTCTAGGAGCATTCCACAATCCAATTTTACCAGAACTCTATACAATCAACTTTACTATTAAATCTTTATTATTAACAATCTCTTTCCTATGAATTCGAGCATCATATCCTCGATTCCGTTATGACCAACTAATGCATCTATTATGAAAAAACTTTTTACCTCTGACACTAGCCCTATGCATATGACATGTTTCACTACCCATCTTTTTATCAAGCATCCCCCCACAAACATAAGAAATATGTCTGATAAAAGAGTTACTTTGATAGAGTAAATAATAGAGGTTTAAGCCCTCTTATTTCTAGAGCTATAGGAATTGAACCTACTCCTAAGAATCCAAAACTCTTCGTGCTCCCAATTACACCAAACTCTATTAGTAAGGTCAGCTAATTAAGCTATCGGGCCCATACCCCGAAAATGTTGGTTTATATCCTTCCCGTACTAATAAACCCAATTATCTTTATCCTCATCTTATCAACAATGATATTAGGAACTATCATTGTCATAATTAGTTCCCACTGATTACTTATTTGAATTGGATTCGAAATAAATATACTCGCTATTATCCCCATTATAATAAAAAAACATAACCCACGAGCTACAGAAGCATCAACCAAATATTTTTTAACCCAGTCAACAGCTTCAATACTATTAATAATAGCCGTCATTATCAACCTAATATTCTCAGGCCAATGAACCGTAATAAAATTATTTAATCCAGTAGCATCCATACTCATAACAATAGCCCTCACTATAAAACTAGGAATAGCCCCATTTCACTTCTGAGTCCCAGAAGTAACACAAGGCATTCCCCTATCATCAGGTCTAATCTTGCTAACATGACAAAAACTAGCACCCATATCCGTACTTTACCAAATTTATCCATCTATTAACTTAAATATAATCCTCACCATTTCCATTCTATCAATTATAATTGGAGGTTGAGGGGGACTAAATCAGACTCAACTACGAAAAATTATAGCCTACTCATCAATTGCCCATATAGGCTGAATAACAGCAGTTCTACCATACAACCCCACAATGACACTACTAAATCTAATTATCTATATTATTATAACCTCCACCATATTCACATTATTTATAGCTAATTCAACTACCACCACCCTATCACTCTCCCATACATGAAATAAAATACCCGTAATAGCTATCTTGATTCTTGTAACCCTCCTATCAATAGGAGGGCTCCCTCCACTATCAGGATTCATGCCTAAATGAATAATTATTCAAGAAATAACAAAAAATGACAGCCTCATTTTACCCACTTTCATAGCAATTACAGCCCTACTAAATTTATATTTCTATATACGGCTTACTTACTCCACAGCACTAACAATATTCCCCTCTATAAATAACATAAAAATAAAATGACAATTCTCCACTACAAAACAAATAACTCTTCTACCCACGATAGTTGTATTATCCACTATATTATTACCACTAACACCAATTCTATCAGTGCTAGAATAGGAGTTTAGGTTAGCCTAGACCAAGAGCCTTCAAAGCCCTAAGCAAGTAAAATATACTTAACTCCTGATAAGGATTGCAAGACTACATCTTACATCAATTGAATGCAAATCAACCACTTTAATTAAGCTAAATCCTCACTAGATTGGTGGGTTCTACCCCCACGAAACTTTAGTTAACAGCTAAACACCCTAAATAACTGGCTTCAATCTACTTCTCCCGCCGCGAAAAAAAAAAGGCGGGAGAAGCCCCGGCAGAATTGAAGCTGCTTCTTTGAATTTGCAATTCAATATGTAATTTCACCACAAGGCTTGGTAAAAAGAGGGGTATTAAACCTCTGTCTTTAGATTTACAGTCTAATGCTTTACTCAGCCATTTTACCTATGTTCATTAACCGCTGATTATTTTCAACCAACCATAAAGATATTGGCACCCTATATTTATTATTCGGTGCTTGAGCAGGTATAGTAGGAACTGCCTTAAGCCTACTAATCCGTGCTGAACTGGGTCAACCTGGAACTCTACTCGGAGATGATCAAATTTATAATGTAATTGTAACTGCACATGCATTTGTAATGATTTTCTTTATAGTTATGCCAATTATAATTGGAGGATTCGGTAATTGACTTGTTCCATTAATAATTGGTGCTCCAGATATAGCATTTCCCCGAATAAATAACATAAGCTTTTGACTTCTCCCTCCCTCTTTTCTATTACTTCTAGCATCATCTATAGTTGAAGCCGGAGCAGGGACAGGCTGAACTGTTTATCCCCCTCTAGCTGGAAACCTAGCTCACGCGGGAGCTTCAGTAGACTTAACTATTTTTTCTCTTCATTTGGCGGGTATTTCCTCGATTTTAGGAGCTATCAACTTTATTACAACAATTATCAATATAAAGCCTCCTGCCATATCACAGTATCAAACCCCTTTATTTGTATGATCTGTATTAATTACTGCCGTATTACTACTTCTCTCACTCCCCGTATTAGCAGCTGGAATCACAATACTATTAACAGACCGAAATTTAAACACAACCTTTTTCGATCCAGCAGGAGGCGGAGATCCCATCCTATATCAGCACCTGTTCTGATTTTTTGGACACCCCGAAGTGTATATTTTAATCTTACCTGGGTTTGGTATAATTTCTCACATCGTAACTTATTACTCGGGAAAAAAAGAACCATTTGGGTATATGGGAATAGTCTGAGCTATGATATCAATCGGATTTTTAGGGTTCATTGTATGAGCCCACCACATGTTTACAGTTGGAATAGATGTTGACACACGAGCCTATTTTACATCAGCTACTATAATCATTGCTATTCCAACAGGAGTAAAGGTCTTTAGTTGACTAGCAACACTTCATGGAGGCAACATTAAATGATCACCTGCTATAATATGAGCCCTAGGCTTTATTTTCCTTTTTACAGTTGGAGGACTAACTGGAATTGTCCTTGCCAACTCTTCTCTTGATATTGTTCTTCACGATACTTATTACGTAGTTGCACATTTCCACTATGTCTTATCAATAGGAGCTGTATTTGCTATTATAGGAGGGTTTGTTCACTGATTTCCATTATTTTCAGGCTATACCCTCAATAATACATGAGCTAAAATCCACTTTGTAATCATATTTGTAGGCGTAAACATAACCTTTTTTCCACAACACTTCTTAGGACTTTCTGGTATACCACGACGATATTCTGATTACCCAGACGCATACACAATATGAAATACAATCTCTTCTATAGGCTCATTTATTTCCCTAACAGCAGTTATACTAATAATTTTTATTATCTGAGAAGCATTTGCATCCAAGCGAGAAGTCTCAACCGTAGAGTTAACAACAACAAATTTAGAATGATTAAATGGATGCCCTCCGCCATATCATACATTTGAAGAACCTACATACGTTAACTTAAAGTAAGAAAGGAAGGAATCGAACCCCCTATAGCTGGTTTCAAGCCAACATCATAACCACTATGTCTTTCTCAATCAATGAGGTGTTAGTAAAATATTATATAACTTTGTCAAGGTTAAGTTACAGGTGAAAATCCCGTACACCTCATATGGCTTACCCTATACAATTAGGCTTCCAAGATGCAACATCACCTATTATAGAAGAACTGCTACATTTTCATGACCATACTTTAATAATTGTCTTTCTAATTAGCTCATTAGTGCTCTATATCATTTCATTAATACTAACAACAAAACTAACTCACACTAGTACAATAGACGCCCAAGAAGTAGAAACAGTCTGAACTATTCTACCAGCCATTATTCTAATTTTAATTGCCCTCCCATCTTTGCGAATTCTCTATATGATAGATGAAATTAATAACCCATCACTCACAGTAAAAACCATAGGACATCAGTGATATTGAAGTTATGAATATACAGACTATGAAGATTTAAGCTTTGACTCCTATATGATTCCAACATCAGAATTAAAGCCAGGAGAACTACGATTACTAGAAGTAGATAACCGAGTTGTTCTACCAATAGAAATAACAATCCGAATACTAGTTTCTTCTGAAGATGTATTACACTCTTGGGCCGTACCTTCTTTAGGATTAAAAACAGACGCGATTCCAGGACGCTTAAACCAAACAACTCTCATATCAACTCGACCAGGTCTATATTATGGACAATGCTCCGAAATCTGCGGGTCAAATCACAGTTTTATGCCCATTGTTCTTGAACTAGTTCCACTAAACTATTTTGAAAAATGATCTGCGTCTATATTATAAGATCACTAAGAAGCTAAAATAGCACTAGCCTTTTAAGCTAGAGACTGAGAACACAATTATTCTCCTTAGTGACATGCCACAACTAGATACATCCACATGATTTATAATAATTATATCAATATTCCTAACCCTCTTTATCATTTTCCAATTAAAAGTTTCAAAACATAATTTCTTCTATAACCCAGAACCTACATCAACTGAGATACAAAAACAAAACACCCCTTGAGAAACAAAATGAACGAAAATCTATTTGCCTCTTTTATTACCCCAATAATTCTAGGCCTTCCACTCGCTACCCTTATCGTTATTTTTCCTAGCCTACTATTCCCAACATCAAATCGCCTAATAAATAATCGTCTTATTTCTCTCCAACAATGATTACTTCAACTCATATCAAAACAAATAATAGGAATTCACAATACTAAAGGACAGACATGAACATTAATATTAATATCCCTAATTATCTTTATTGGATCAACTAATCTCTTGGGCCTATTACCTCACTCATTTACACCAACCACACAACTGTCAATGAACTTAGGAATAGCTATCCCCCTATGAGCAGGAACCGTAACCATAGGTTTCCGCAACAAAACCAAAGCATCACTTGCCCATTTTCTTCCACAAGGAACACCTACTCCATTAATCCCCATATTAGTTATCATTGAAACTATTAGCCTTTTTATTCAACCAATTGCCCTAGCTGTGCGATTGACAGCTAATATCACCGCAGGACATCTGCTAATTCACCTAATCGGAGGGGCCACACTCGCATTAATGAGTATTAGCACTGCAATAGCCCTCACTACATTTATTATTCTAGTTCTGCTCACAGTTCTCGAATTTGCAGTGGCCATGATTCAGGCCTATGTATTTACCCTTCTAGTAAGCCTCTACCTGCATGACAACACATAATGACACACCAAACTCATGCCTACCATATAGTAAACCCAAGCCCCTGACCTCTGACAGGAGCCCTATCAGCCCTTTTAATAACTTCTGGTTTAATTATATGATTCCACTTCAACTCAACAACTCTACTCATACTTGGTCTTACAACAAATATACTTACAATATATCAATGATGACGAGACATTATCCGAGAAAGCACCTTCCAAGGACATCATACCCCAACCGTCCAAAAAGGCCTCCGCTATGGAATAATTCTTTTCATTGTCTCTGAGGTTTTATTCTTTACTGGATTCTTTTGAGCATTTTATCACTCAAGCCTTGCCCCAACCCCCGAACTAGGCGGTTGCTGACCTCCAACAGGCATCCACCCACTTAATCCCTTAGAAGTTCCTCTTCTTAATACCTCTGTATTACTAGCCTCAGGAGTCTCTATCACTTGAGCCCATCATAGTCTAATAGAAGGGAACCGCAATCCCATGCTCCAAGCCCTATTTATTACCATTGCACTAGGCGTCTATTTCACACTTTTACAAGCCTCAGAATATTATGAGGCACCTTTTACCATCTCTGACGGAGTTTATGGCTCAACTTTCTTCGTAGCTACAGGTTTCCATGGCTTACATGTCATTATTGGGTCTACCTTCCTAATCGTCTGCTTTTTCCGTCAATTAAAATACCACTTTACTTCTAGCCACCATTTTGGATTTGAGGCCGCTGCCTGATACTGACATTTCGTAGATGTGGTATGGCTATTCCTCTATGTATCTATTTATTGATGAGGTTCATATTCTTTTAGTATTAACAAGTACAACTGACTTCCAATCAGTTAGTTTCGGTATAACCCGAAAAAGAATAATAAATCTAATTCTAGCTCTTTTAACCAACTTTACATTAGCCTCACTACTTGTTATCATCGCATTCTGACTCCCCCAATTAAATGCTTACTCAGAAAAAACAAGCCCATACGAATGCGGATTTGACCCAATAGGATCAGCTCGCCTACCTTTCTCTATAAAATTTTTCTTAGTGGCCATCACATTTCTTCTCTTTGACCTAGAAATTGCACTCCTTCTACCACTACCATGAGCTTGCCAAACAGACAATTTGAGTACTATACTTACCATAGCCCTTTTCTTAATCCTATTACTAGCCGCAAGCCTAGCCTATGAGTGAACCCAAAAGGGATTAGAATGGACTGAATATGGTATTTAGTTTAAAGTAAAATAAATGATTTCGACTCATTAGACTGTGATCAAATTCACAACTACCAAGTGTCTCTAGTATACATAAATATTATAACAGCATTTATAGTATCTCTCGCAGGACTATTAATATATCGATCTCACCTTATATCCTCTCTTCTATGCTTAGAAGGTATAATGCTATCCCTATTCGTGATAGCTACTCTAACAATCTTAAACACACACTTTACTCTAGCAAGCATAATACCCATCATTCTACTAGTATTTGCAGCCTGCGAAGCAGCACTAGGACTATCACTACTAGTCATAGTATCAAATACATATGGCACCGATTATGTCCAGAACTTAAATCTACTTCAATGCTAAAATATATTATTCCTACAGTAATACTTATGCCTCTGACCTGATTATCAAAAGGCAATATAATCTGAATTAATTCCACAACTTACAGCCTACTAATTAGTCTCACAAGTCTTCTTCTTATAAACCAATTTAGCGATAATAGCCTTAATTTCTCCTTAGTATTTTTCTCCGACTCTCTGTCAACACCATTGCTAATTCTAACTATATGGCTTCTTCCCCTAATACTAATAGCTAGCCAACACCACCTATCAAAAGAAAGCTTAACTCGAAAAAAACTGTATATTACCATATTAATTCTTTTACAACTATTTCTAATTATAACCTTTACCGCTATAGAGTTAATTTTCTTTTATATTTTATTTGAAGCAACACTAGTCCCAACACTTATTATTATTACCCGATGAGGAAATCAAACAGAACGCCTAAACGCAGGCCTTTATTTCTTATTTTATACACTAGTAGGTTCTCTTCCACTTCTTGTTGCACTAGTTTATCTCCAAAATATTACTGGATCCCTAAATTTTTTAATTCTTCAATACTGAGTACAACCTCTATCAAACTCCTGATCAAACGTTTTTATATGACTAGCATGTATAATAGCCTTTATAGTAAAAATACCATTGTATGGCCTTCACCTCTGACTACCCAAAGCCCATGTAGAAGCCCCTATTGCAGGGTCTATGGTTCTTGCAGCAATCCTACTAAAACTAGGGGGATATGGCATACTACGAGTTACAATATTCCTAAACCCACTCACCGAGTTCATAGCATATCCCTTCATTATACTATCACTATGAGGCATAATTATAACTAGCTCAATCTGCCTTCGCCAAACAGATCTAAAATCATTAATTGCATACTCTTCTGTTAGCCACATAGCACTTGTCATTGTAGCCATCCTAATCCAAACACCTTGAAGCTATATAGGGGCCACAGCCCTAATAATTGCCCACGGCCTTACCTCATCTATACTCTTTTGCCTAGCAAACTCCAACTACGAACGGATTCATAGTCGAACAATAATTCTAGCCCGAGGCTTACAGATTTTTCTTCCACTAATAGCTACCTGATGACTTCTAGCAAGCTTGACTAACCTAGCTCTCCCCCCAACAATTAATCTGATCGGAGAACTATTTGTAGTAATATCCACCTTCTCATGATCTAATATAACAATCATTTTAATAGGACTAAATATAGTAATTACTGCCTTATACTCCCTTTATATACTAATTACAACACAACGAGGCAAATATACTCACCATATTAATAATATCTCACCTTCTTTTACACGAGAAAATGCTCTCATATCATTACACATCCTACCTCTACTAATATTATCATTAAACCCAAAAATTATTCTAGGACCCTTATACTGTAAATATAGTTTAAGAAAAACATTAGATTGTGAATCTGACAATAGGAGCTTGCATCTCCTTATTTGCCGAAAAAGCATGCAAGAACTGCTAATTCTATGCTCCCATGTATAATAACATGGCTTTTTCGAACTTTTAGAGGATGACAGTAATCCATTGGTCTTAGGAACCAAAAAATTGGTGCAACTCCAAATAAAAGTAATAAATCTATTCTCTTCCTTCTCATTAATCACTTTACTTTTATTGGTTATCCCCATCATAACTACAAGCCTTAATACTCACAAAACCTATAATTACCCCTTACACGTAAAAACAACTATCGCATGTGCCTTCATTACTAGCATAATCCCCACAATAATATTTATTTACACAGGCCAAGAAATAATTATCTCAAACTGACACTGACTTACAATTCAAACAGTTAAACTATCACTAAGCTTCAAAATAGATTATTTCTCAATAATATTTGTTCCAGTAGCATTATTTGTTACATGATCCATCATAGAGTTTTCTATATGGTATATACACTCAGACCCTAATATCAACCAATTTTTTAAATATCTCCTTCTATTTCTCATTACCATGCTAATCCTCGTTACAGCAAACAATTTATTCCAATTGTTTATTGGATGAGAAGGCGTAGGAATCATATCATTTCTACTCATTGGATGATGATATGGACGAACAGATGCAAACACAGCAGCATTACAAGCAATCCTATATAACCGTATTGGTGACATCGGCTTTATCCTAGCAATAGCATGGTTCCTAACTAATCTTAACGCCTGAGACTTTCAACAAATTTTTATACTAAACCCAAATAATTCTAGTATACCTCTAATAGGACTCGCATTAGCTGCAACTGGAAAATCTGCCCAATTTGGTCTACACCCATGACTACCCTCTGCAATAGAAGGCCCCACTCCTGTCTCAGCATTACTCCACTCAAGCACAATAGTAGTAGCAGGCATTTTTCTACTAATTCGCTTCCACCCACTAACAGAAAATAATAAATTCGCACAATCTATTATACTATGTTTAGGAGCTATCACCACTCTATTTACAGCAATGTGCGCTCTTACCCAGAATGACATCAAAAAAATTATCGCTTTCTCTACATCTAGCCAATTAGGCCTTATAATAGTAACAATTGGCATTAACCAACCCTACCTAGCATTTCTCCACATTTGTACTCACGCCTTTTTTAAAGCCATGCTATTTATATGCTCCGGGTCCATTATCCATAACCTAAATGATGAACAAGACATCCGAAAAATAGGCGGTTTATTTAAAGCCATACCATTCACTACAACAGCCCTAATTATTGGCAGCCTGGCACTAACAGGAATGCCCTTTCTCACTGGATTTTACTCCAAAGACCTAATTATTGAAACCGCCAATACGTCGTATACCAACGCCTGAGCCCTCTTAATAACATTAATTGCCACTTCCTTTACAGCTATTTACAGCACTCGCATTATCTTCTTTGTACTCCTAGGACCACCTCGATTTTCAACTTTAATAAACATTAATGAAAATAACCCCTTTTTAACAAACTCAATTAAGCGCCTGATAGTTGGAAGCCTTTTCGCAGGATTCATTATCTCTAATAATATTCCTCCAACAACAATCACCCAAATAACAATACCCCATTACCTAAAAATAATAGCCCTAACAGTGACAATTTTAGGCTTTATTTTAGCACTAGAAATTAGTAACATAACTCAAAATCTAAAATTTGATTACTCATCAAACGCCTTCAAATTCTCTAACATACTAGGATACTTTCCCACAATCATACACCGCCTGACCCCCTATATAAACCTAACAATAAGCCAAAAATCAGCCTCTTCTCTCCTAGACTTAATCTGACTTGAAAATATTTTACCAAAAACAACTTCACTTATACAAATGAAAATATCAGTAATAGTTACGAACCAAAAAGGCCTAATTAAATTATATTTCCTCTCTTTCTTGGTCACGATCATTATCAGCACCATCCTACTTAATTTCCACGAGTAACTTCTATAATAACAACTACACCAATCAATAAAGACCAACCAGTTACAACAACTAACCAAGTCCCATAACTGTATAAAGCTGCAATTCCTATAGCTTCCTCACTAAAAAACCCAGAATCCCCTGTATCATAAATGACCCAATCTCCTAAACCATTAAACTGAAATACAATCTCCACTTCTTCATCTTTCAACACATAACAAACTATCATAATCTCCATTAATAAGCCAGTCACAAATGCCCCTAAAACAGTTTTATTAGATACCCACATCTCAGGGTACTGCTCTGTGGCTATAGCTGTTGTATAACCAAAAACTACCATTATTCCCCCCAAATAAATTAAAAAAACCATTAAACCCAAGAAAGACCCACCAAAATTTAATACAATACCACAACCAACCCCACCACTTACAATTAAACCTAATCCCCCATAAATAGGCGAAGGTTTTGAAGAAAATCCTACAAAACCAAGCACAAAAATAATACTTAAAATAAATACAATGTATGTTATCATTATTCTCGCATGGAATTTAACCACGACTAATGATATGAAAAACCATCGTTGTCATTCAACTACAAGAACACCAATGACCAATATCCGAAAAACCCATCCACTAATAAAAATTGTAAACAACGCATTCATTGATCTTCCAGCTCCATCAAACATTTCATCATGATGAAACTTCGGCTCTCTGCTAGGAATTTGCTTAATTCTACAAATTCTCACTGGCCTATTCCTAGCAATACATTATACATCCGATACAATAACGGCATTTTCCTCTGTCACCCACATCTGTCGAGACGTCAATTATGGCTGAATCATTCGATATATACATGCCAATGGAGCATCCATATTTTTCATCTGCCTATTTATACATGTAGGACGAGGACTATACTACGGATCATATACTTTCTTAGAAACATGAAATATTGGGGTAATTCTCCTATTTACAGTTATAGCCACAGCATTCGTAGGATACGTTCTACCATGAGGACAAATGTCATTCTGAGGAGCAACAGTCATCACAAACCTCCTCTCAGCAATCCCATATATCGGTACAAATCTAGTCGAATGAATCTGAGGAGGCTTTTCCGTAGACAAAGCAACCCTAACCCGATTCTTCGCCTTCCACTTTATCCTACCATTTATTATCGCAGCACTTGCTATAGTCCATTTACTCTTTCTCCACGAAACAGGATCTAACAACCCAACAGGAATCCCATCAGACACAGACAAAATTCCATTCCACCCCTACTATACTATTAAAGACATCCTAGGAATCCTACTTCTAATTCTCTCCCTAATACTGTTAGTACTATTCGCACCAGACCTACTCGGAGATCCAGACAATTATACCCCTGCAAACCCACTTAATACCCCGCCCCATATTAAACCTGAATGATACTTCTTATTTGCATACGCAATCCTACGATCAATTCCAAACAAACTAGGGGGAGTATTAGCCCTAGTCTCATCTATCCTAATCCTAATTCTTATACCCTTACTTCATACATCCAAACAACGCAGCATAATATTCCGACCATTTAGCCAATGTCTATTCTGAATTCTAGTAGCAGACTTATTAACTCTCACATGAATTGGAGGCCAACCAGTTGAACACCCCTTCATCACTATCGGACAACTAGCATCAATCCTATATTTTCTTATCATCCTAGTACTCATACCAGTTATTAGCACAATCGAAAATAACCTCTTAAAATGAAGATAAGTCTTTGTAGTACATTTAATACACTGGTCTTGTAAACCAGAAAAGGAGAGCAACCAACCTCCCTAAGACTCAAGGAAGAAGCTAAAGCCCCACTATCAACACCCAAAGCTGAAGTTCTATTTAAACTATTCCCTGACGCATATTAATATAGCTCCATAAGACCCAAGAGCTTTACCAGTATTAAATTTAAAAAAAAAAATAATAATTTAGTACAGTTTTGCACTCAACAACCATGTTATATCCCAATACCATTACCTATAGAAACTGTACGATGACATATATTATGTAACCCTATGCGGGTATGAGACATAAAATTAATGTATTAAGACATACTATGTATAATAATACATTACATTATATACCCCATGCTTATAAGCAAGTACATAAAATTAATGTACTAGGACATATTATGTATAATAGTACATTATATTATATACCCCATGCTTATAAGCAAGTCCATACAGTCATTTACAGTACATAGTACATACAATTATTAATCGTACATAGCACATTAAGTCAAATCTATCCTCGTCAACATGCGTATCCCGTCCCCTAGATCACGAGCTTAACTACCATGCCGCGTGAAACCAGCAACCCGCTTGGCAGGGATCCCTCTTCTCGCTCCGGGCCCATAAATTGTGGGGGTAGCTATTTAATGAATTTTATCAGACATCTGGTTCTTTCTTCAGGGCCATCTCACCTAAAACCGCCCACTCTTTCCTCTTAAATAAGACATCTCGATGGACTAATGACTAATCAGCCCATGCTCACACATAACTGTGGTGTCATACATTTGGTATTTTTATTTTTTGGGGGGATGCTTGGACTCAGCTATGGCCGTCAAAGGCCCCGACCCGGAGCATATATTGTAGCTGGACTTAACTGCATCTTGAGCATCCCCATAATGATAGGCATGGGCATTACAATTAATGGTAACAGGACATAACTGTAATGTAAGATATAGACATTATAGTCAATGGTAGCAGGACATAATTATTATTTCATAATCCAACCCTACAATTTTTTCCCCCCTTCCCCCATTTTTCCCCCCTTATATAGTTACCATGATTTTTAACACGCTTCTCCCTAGATAATATTTCAAATTTATCGCATTTTCAATACTCAATTAGTACTCCAAGGCGAGGTAGGTATATAAGCGCCATTTTTTCTTCTCCAAATCATA